TAGATCGTTCCGCAACGCGTTTTGAACTATTTAAAATCAAAATATCTGAATTTCCAATTCCATTGGAGTCCAATGGAGTAATGTATGATAGGAATCATACTCTTTCAATCAAAGAAATATTTCAATGATTCCCATGTTTGTATTTCGAAAGGAAAGGGATCCAGATGATTGGAAATTTTTTCCAATCTAATTCTTCTGAAATTTTCTATTTCAATTAAGGGGCTCTTACTATCCTTATAGATTAGATGGATACTGAGGAAGACTGGACCTTTTTTTGATCCCTCTTTACTCTTGAAGAAGTCGTTTTGTTAAGTGTATACGCACTTTCTATGAGAAATGATATAGACATAGTGGAGAGACTATGCAATAATAAGATCTTGCCTCGGGCGAGTCACATATTGCGCATTTACCGCTGGGTTTCTAATTTTAGAAAGGATATTTTTGTTTTATCGACTTATTTCATATCATGGTTCGGGCGTTAAAAATCGGTGAGGTTTCCTCTTCCTTTTCGAAATCCGAAGAAGTGCCCGTGGGCCTCCCGTCAATAGTTAAATCAATTATTTCTTCGGAATACTAAAAAAAAGATTACTACGCGATTTTAGTAACCTATATGCCCATATCGTTTTTCAATCATTGATTCTTTCCATAAATACCGATATTCAGATTGGAAATCATAAAAAATCTAGTAATTCGAATCATAATTAGAATCATAAGATAAGAGTTAAGACGATTATTTCAGATTGATCGGAACAAGTAGATGTAGCAAATAAATAGAATTGGGTGCTATGTCAATTCCATACAATATAGGGAATTGATATACACATATATGAAGAGAATATTGTAGATTGATCTATATAAAATGAAGCCTCTATCTTTATTCTAGAGTAGAACTTTATAGATAGATAGTATGGTAAGAAAGAAATCGATGAATCTTTCTTTCTTACCATACTATACGAATTCATAAAATACTGCCGATTATAGTCCGCTCATTTCATTTAAGACGCGAAATTGGAATCCTTTTCATTTTACTTCGTCCATTTTTGATAAGAACTCAGAAGGAAAGTTTCATTCAATGAAATTTGAAAATTCATTTGAATTAATCATTTTGACTGACTGTTTTTACGTAAATGATAAGTAGAAAAGCGGTAGGAACTAGAATGAATAGTGCAGTAGCAATAAATGCAAGAATATTTACTTCCATAATCTCATCGGTTTTTTTACTTCGCAATAACTCGGGATTTAATCCCATAGAGATGATAAACCTTTCGCCTGTAAATTCAATGAATGAATTACCTCTCGACGATCTTGAATCGGATCAATATCATGAATAACAATATCTGAGCTATCAAATCAATTCGTCGTCGAGACTTGAATAGTATAACATAGGAAGTTCTTTTATCCATACCGAATCCAAACTTGGATTCCTGACCCAATCAATCCAAAATTCCTTTAGTTATCATTTGTTTCCCTTCTTTTTTCTATAACGTACCTTACGTCTTCCTTGTACAATCATCTGATGAAGTATCATCAGATTGCCCTTCCACTTCGATTAGTCACATAGTTACAAACCCAAACAAACAAGAAAAGCGAAATGGAAAAAAAAAAGAATTAAGTTCTAAACTCCTTGTGATTTTTTGGAAGACGAAGACAAAGAAGTTTGATAAAGATGAGGCCGGTATAAAAGATCTAATATCACTATGTTTAGAGTTTGTTATTTCTTCGATGGGACCTTCAAAAAAAAAATGGAAAAATAGGAAAGAAAAAAAGCCCCTTTGTTTTGGAAATTGAATTCTGCCCCCTGACATCCTTTCATAGAAAGGGATAAATTAATGGATGTATTTATTGGATCCGTCGGGACTGACGGGGCTCGAACCCGCAGCTTCCGCCTTGACAGGGCGGTGCTCTGACCAATTGAACTACAATCCCAGGGAAATAAGGGATCTAGCAGAAAATTTGATTCTTTTTTTTATCTTCGTATTTCGTATGGGGATATTTCGGAAGGACAAGGGGGTTATACCATCTCATGGTAGATTGGCGAATTATTGGGCCGAGCTGGATTTGAACCAGCGTAGACATATTGCCAACGAATTTACAGTCCGTCCCCATTAACCGCTCGGGCATCGACCCAGGAAGAATCCACTTTAGGCTTATTGGTAATCCATGATCAACTTCCTTTCGTAGTACCCTACCCCCAGGGGAATTCGAATCCCCGCTGCCTCCTTGAAAGAGAGATGTCCTAAACCACTAGACGATGGGGGCCGACTTGCCCAACCGCCCTCATACTATGATCATAGTATGAACAGTTTTTTGAAATTGTCAATATAATGGAATGGTATGATTAGACTCGCGGGATCTTTCCGTTTTTCAGAATTGTATAGAATTTTTCGATTCGTCATCCATATTCATGAATCGTTCATTAGAATATTAGAATCGCCACACTCTATATAAATTATATAAATAGAGTATAGAAATCTATATTCTTTAGAATAATTTCATTTCT